GGCTCCAGAAGATGTTGATCGTAAATAACAGGATTGTTTATGAAAAAAAACTAATAAAAATTCGCATTCAGATACATAAGAATTGTACAGGAACCAAAATAGTCTTTTATTTTCTTTTGAAAAAACATAAATAGTTTTATTACTCTGAATAGTTTTATTCATATTCTGATATTTATGTAGAAAGAATCGCAATAAATGTAAAGAGGGAATATCTTGAATCCAGCATTGAAGGATTTGAACCAAAATTTCAAAATGGATAGGATGGGGTATTAGTATATCTGAAACATTATTTAAATGAGATAATTTGTCCTCTAAAAAAGGAAATATTGAATGAATAGATCCTAAATTCTGAGATTTTGGTATTTCTTTTTCTTCGGAAGAAGATACTAATCGTAGCGAGAATGGAATTTCCACAATGACTGAAAAACCCTTTGATACCATTTGAGAATAAAAAAAATGAGAATCAAAATAATTGGTGTGTCCACCGAATCTATTTTGATTAGAATCATTAACCAAATAAATCAAAAAATTCTGTTGATACATTCGAATAATTAAACGTTTTACAAGTACTAAACTCAATTTATTGTTATAACCAATAAATTCGATAGGTTCGTAAAAAATCGAACCATTTAAACTATCATCATGAGCAAGTGTGTAAATATACTCCTGCAAGAGAAGCGGATATAGGAAGTGTTGTTGCGGAGATCTATCTTTTTTTAAATACCCTTGTAATTCTTCCATTTACATTTTTCTACTTGAAACAGAGACACAAGACAGGAGGCATTTCTTGGGTTATCAAATGATACATAGTGAATGATACATAGTGCAATATGGTCCGAACAGGGTATATAATTACAGTATATATAGTTAAGAAATAAAGATAGACCCCGGAGACCTAGAATCCAATCAACAGGATCCTTTTCCTCTCCTTTTCTATACAATAGGTTTTATTCTTTGTTAAAATTACAAGAGAGTAAAAAATCCTTTATTTTTGCAACCTGATCGCTCTTTTGATTTTGGAAAAAATTAGATTCTCTTTACTTTATCAGTATACTGTTTCTTCTACACATCCGTCTCCAAAGAGAATAGTTAGGATTTTTTTTCATAAAAAAATAAAAAATAATCAATGATTCACTCGCATAAAAACCTTTTTCTGCACTGGCACTAATCTATTTTTAACATCCAAATTAGATCGGGTAATTATTCCAATTTTAAGAATATAAGCTCGTTGCTTTTTGTTTTACCAAAATTAGGGCTAAAAGACGATATCCATTTATTCATTAGACCCAACTGTAAATTTCTTTTGTCTCCTTCCAAAAATAAAAATAATTATTACGACATGCTGTTTTTTCCTTCATTACCTTTTAAGATCAGTCGTGGTCTTATATAGACTCTACCAATAGTCTGGACGAATTCGTTGCTTCATCCAAATGTGTAAAAGATCATAGTCGCACTTAAAAGCCGAGTACTCTACCGTTGAGTTAGCAACCCGGATTGTAGATACGATAAAAAAAAAAAAAATTGATCCCATCCCGCCAAAATAAAAGATTGAACTGGCAACAAATCAAATTTAAAAGAAAGGTTTTTTTAATCAATTATAAACACCAATCCACTAAAATAGGTAGGATTAGATTAAAAAATAATAAATTCTCAATAGATATATCTATAATTAAAACTTATACTCATTTTTCTCTTGATCCATTCCATTTTTTTTTTTTTTACGTCTTGTATACCAGTAAATTCAGTAAACACATCCTTATGACTAAGGTGACTAAGGCTAAAGCGAAGGAAAAATAAATATAAGGCAGGAATAAACAGATCCATTTTATTTATCTATGATCAAATTATATTTGTTCGGTACACCATTGTCAATATGAATAGAATGCTGAGAAAAAAAATTCTAAATAAATCAAATTAAGGCCTTGTGTTAGATTGGCACAATATAAATAAAAAAATAAATTTGAATGCAAAAATAAATAAAGGCAGGGTAGAGAAAAATATCGAGTTGATTCAATCAAAAGAGGTACAGGTACAATAACCGAAATTGACCCTGTCTTTGTCGGTAAATTAAATTACTACAATAACAATAAATAAGAAAATAATAAGTGAGCAAAAAAAAGAGCAAACAAATTATGGAGAAATAATTATACAAAGATAGATGCTAGTCCCCTCTCTTTTTTATTCAATTTTTTTAATTTAATTAAATTAACAGTTAACCCAATATTCCTTCTTTAAATAATTCTGTCTTCCTTAAAATATCATGAACAGTTACTGTGGGTTGAGCACCATTTTCAAGGAAATATAGAATAGCGGGAACATTTGGATAGGTTTGATTCTTTATCGGATCGTAAAAACCTACCTTCCGAAGATCTCTTCCTTCTCTTCGGGATCGAACATCAATTGCAACGATTCGATAGATGGCTCATCGGGATAGATGTAGATAAACAATGCCCCCCCTAGAAACGTATAGGAGGTTTTATCCTCATACGGCTCGAGAAAAAATGATTATAATTTCTGTATATAACGGCAAATATATCCATAAAATACTGAATAAATAATTATGATTAAAGTGGTTTTTTCTTCCTCTTTCCTTACGAAAGTTAAAAAGATCTCATTCGTACTCATAACTCAAGTTGGGTAATTCTGAGGAAATCCTTAGATATTTATTGAGCCGTCTCTAACCTCTTTTGTTTGTCTCGAATCAATTATTATTCCGCATTTTGATCCAATTGTTGAGACAATTGAAAATAGTGTTTCCTTGTTCCGGAATCCTTTATTTTTGTTTTGTGAAATCATTGGGTTTAGACATTACTTCGGTGATCCTTACTCCTTTCAAAAGGGCAGCAACACACCTTTTGTTTTTTCTCTTATTTCTTTCTATAGAAAAAAATAAGAGAGATTGATTCCCTTGTGATACACTTTTGATCGAATATAGTTTTATGAATTCCGACAAATATTACTTATTTTCTTTTTTATTTCAAACTTGTTTGAATTTTAACCCTTTTCAATTTATATAATTTATCAATTTATATTATAAATATATATTATAGAGGATATATTTACAAAGTTGGTTCAACTTATTGATTTTTATTGTCACTAACCCTAGATTCTTCCCCCCGATAAATAAATCTCAATACTTTCTGCTCGAGCTTCATCATGTACTTTTTATTTAGATTAGAACCCAACACAAATTAGGTTCCTAGTAAAAAGAACAAACTATGTCGAGCCAAGAGCATCTTCATTCTTATAGAAAATGGCGGATGTAAGAATCCACAGTCAATCATGTCCTTCAAGTCGCACGTTGCTTTCTACCACATCGTTTCAAACGAAGTTTTACCATAACATTTCTCTTATTTAATTTAAAACTGATATGGAATTGATTCAATATGAAATCATGAATAGTCATTGGATCAACGGATATATGTATATATTATTATATATTATGATATGGCCGGTCGTATAGTTTTTATTTTATATTATATCTATAAATAGTCTCTATATTAAATATATAATAATATTTTACTTTTCTTACTTTACGGAAAAGTCTTACTCAGGAAGGATCCCTTTTTTTTCTTGAACAAATAAATTAAAAACCTCAAGGGGCTGGGACGGAAGGATTCGAACCTCCGAGTAACGGGACCAAAACCCGTTGCCTTACCGCTTGGCCACGCCCCATTGAAATTTATATTCAATACTAATAAATACTAATATTATATTAGTATTGGTTATTCGTCAATTCTAGTATGTAATATATTGTTGCTAGGTTTCTATACATGAAGAGATAGAATCAAAAAATTCATTGATCATTACATTGAATTCAATTAAGATATTGTATGAAAGTATAATTCTTTGTATTCTTGTTTGAGAATTGAAAGGGGTTTTTGATTTGGGATAGTTCAAAGAATAAAGAAGGATTTTTTTGCCTGCCTTTTTCATTTTTACCTTATATTATAAAAATGACTCAATCAAAATTAAATTATCTAATCTACAAGAACGAAATTTTTGTTATGCTTAATATCTTTAGTTTAATCTGTATCTGTCTTAATTCTATCCCTTATTTGAGTTCGAGTAGTTTTTTCTTCGCCAAATTGCCCGAGGCTTATGCTTTTTTCAATCCACTCATAGACATTATGCCTATCATACCTCTATTCTTTTTTCTCTTAGCCTTTGTTTGGCAAGCTGCTGTAAGTTTTCGATGAAATCTTCAATATTCTCCTAAATTCATGATTTTTTGAAAAAAAAAAAAAAAAACACACACTTCATTATAGCATATGCGGTACGAAAAAAATGGGTAATCTATTCCCCTAAAAAAAATGATATCTTGGAGATTTTGTAATGCTTACTCTCAAACTCTTCGTTTATACAGTAGTGATATTCTTTGTTTCTCTCTTCATCTTCGGATTCTTATCTAATGATCCAGGACGCAATCCAGGACGTGAAGAATAAACATAAGACATTTTTAGCTTTGCTTTTTTTAAGAATTCTTTATTCCATTAACTATTTTAATCAAGGGATCCAGTGATGAGGGATAGCGGAGAGAGAGGGATTCGAACCCTCGGTATAAATAAAAATCATACAACGGATTAGCAATCCGCCGCTTTAGTCCACTCAGCCATCTCTCCCAACTAAAAATTAAAAATTATTTATGTGATATAACAGGTAAAGTTGAAGTAAAGATTGATCAAAAACCCCTCATCTTCTTTCTTTTCTTATTTTTTCTTATTAGAATTTAGAATAGAAAAATATAAAAAACAATCAATTCAATATATATATATAAATATTATGATGATAATATACGATAAAAAAAAAATTTTGATCAGATCAGCAATTCAATTTATATAATGATTTGAAACAGATATCACCAATAGAAGGACTACCTTACTTTTTATTTTGTACGAAAAAATCCCGGCCCGCTTAAGTACTGGCCGGGCAATTTCCATTTTCATTCTATGGCAATTTCCATTCTCATTCTATGATGGAAGTGTCATTTCTTAATTCTT